ACTCCCGGCGGATGGCCAGTGACCCAAGAAAACGAAAGAATCGGTTACATTTTTCATATGATCTCCTCTTATAGATAAACTCCAAAAATCGTTGTATTATTTCACTTCTTTGCTTCTTCTAAATAGAAAAAAAAGTTTCGAAATGAATTTTCTTTTTTTTTTTTAATTGAGATTAAAAAATTCCCAATAAGAATAATACTTAACTTATTGGAATCGAATTACTAATTAGGTACTAGGTTTCATGTGAATTGCGAAATACCCCCCCTTGTTGCAACACTTCTCCAAGAAGGGGAAGGAAGGAAGAAAGCGAGTGGGTAACACGAATTCTTCATCCTCAAATAAGTCCTTCCCGTGGATTATTTTTTCAACAAATTAAGTAATTGTGTAGGAGCGATTTTTGACTATAATGGGAAAAAGCAACCTGCAAGTCCAAGAATAGAAAAGAAATATGAGAAATACATATTTCTTTTCTTTTTCTTGGATTAAACAAAAGGATTTGCAAATAAAAGCGCTAATGCTACAACCAATCCATAAATTGTTAAAGCTTCCATAAAAGCTAAACTAAGTAATAAAGTACCTCGTATTTTTCCCTCTGCTTCGGGCTGTCTCGCAATACCTTCTACAGCTTGTCCCGCAGCAGTACCTTGACCAACTCCAGGTCCAATAGAAGCAAGCCCTACAGCCAATCCAGCAGCAATAACGGAAGCGGCAGAAATCAGTGGATTCATGATAAGTTCCTCACACAAAAAAAAAGAAATGGTTAATGATACAATCAACCAATGCATTATGACTTAATTATTCCATTGCTAAGATTCATCCAGTCGAAATAACTAAAAACGACAAATTGAAAATGGAAATAATACTATTATTAGATCATTAGAAAGATTTCATCTTTTTTAGTTCCTATTTGTTGAGTCGTTCTGAATCAATACAACTTAAGCTTTTCCATTTCCTTTTTCTAATCATTAATCATTCTTCGATCTTTTTCTTCATTTTCTTCATTCAATTCGCAGTCATAAACGAAACGGAAGGACTTCGGTTGGTATCTCTATCGAAATTCAAGTAGGACAAATTAAATATTACTAAATTTGAGTTCATATATAACTTGTCAATATCTAATATAAAATATACATATGTTTCTTACATAACGTAAACCGTCTATTATATTTTTAATTCAATCGGATTTTTGAATTATTCTTTGAAACATCTAATCTGAAAGAATTAACTTATAGTCATTATCCACATACCTGGCCCCCCTTCTCGAATATCGTTTTTTTCTATTACCCTTAAACTGTATGTATTTGTCTATTTATATGCTCTAAATTATCAAGATAGAGTATCTTGAGCCACACATACACAGATATTACCTGAATCTAAACTAAAAAATAGGCTCTTCCTAAGAGACTAATCAATGATGACCCTCCATGGATTCGCCTATATAAGCTGCGGCTAAAGTTGCAAAAATAAGAGCCTGAATACCACTTGTAAATAATCCAAGAAACATGACAGGTATAGGAACCACTAAAGGTACTAAAGAAACAAGAACCACAACTACTAATTCATCCGCTAATATATTTCCGAAAAGTCGAAAACTAAGTGATAGAGGTTTTGTAAAATCTTCTAAGATGTTAATCGGTAAAAGAATTGGAGTTGGTTGAATGTATTTACCAAAATAACCTAATCCTTTTTTTGTAAGACCCGCATAGAAATAGGCTACTGACGTGAGTAAAGCTAAAGCAACAGTAGTATTTATATCATTCGTGGGTGCGGCTAACTCCCCGTGAGGTAACTGTATGATTTTCCAAGGTAAAAGAGCCCCTGACCAATTAGAAACAAAAATAAATAGAAACATAGTCCCAATAAAGGGAACCCAAGGGCGATATTCTTCTCCAATTTGAGTTTTGCTCACATCTCGAATGAATTCAAGAACATATTCAAAAAAATTTTGACCGCCAGTCGGAATGGTTTGTGGACTGCGAACAGCTATAGCCGCTGAACCTAATAAGATAGCAATTACAACCCAAGAAGTTATAAGTACCTGGCCGTGGATTTGGAAACCCCCTATTTGCCAATAGAAATGTTGGCCTACTTCCACACCAGATATATCATATAACCCCTTTAGTGCGTTGATTGAATATGATAGAACATTCATATTGTCCTCTGACATAAATATAACTTAAAAAAAAATTATTTTGATTCAACCATCTCTTTCTCGACTTGTCTACTTTAAAATTCTATTTACTATTAATATAGTAAATAGAATTTTATATTTAGGATACCCATTGATTACATAATATCCCCAGTTATTTTAAACTAGTTTTTGAAATTCAGGATCTAGTAACCGATATAGAGTTTAGGAAGTCTGTTTTTTATTTTATTATGAATCAAGGATTTCTTATATAGCTAGAGCGGCCTTCACAAATTGCAAATACTAATTTGGTAAGAATTAATCGAATTGAAGCTATAGCGTCATCGTTTGCCGGAATCGAAATATCTGCGAGATCCGGGTCACAATTTGTATCGATTAAACAAATCGTTGGAATCCCTAAAGTAATACATTCTCGAAGGGCCGTATATTCTTCTTGTTGATCAACGATGATTACAATATCTGGTAACCCTGTCATATATTTGATCCCACCCAGATATGTTTGCAAGTGAGATAATTGTCTCTTCAACACGGCTGCATCTCTCTTTGGGAGACGAGCGAGTCTCCCTGCCTTTTGTTCCATTCTCAAGTCCCTGAATTTATGAAGTCTCGTTTCTGTCGTGGACCAATTCGTTAACATACCTCCAAGCCACTTTTTATTAACATAATGACAGCGAGCCCTTATTGCAGCCCGTGCTACTGAATCAGCTGCTTTATTTTTTGTCCCAACAATTAAAAATTGTTTTCCTCTACTTGATGCATCAAAAACTAAATCACAAGCCTCTGATAAAAAACGAGCAGTTCTAGTAAGATTGATAATATGAATACCTTTACATTTTGCAGAGATATAAGGCGACATTCTAGGATTCCATTTCCGAGTACCGTGACCAAAATGAACTCCCGCTTCCATCATCTCTTCCAAATTGATGTTCCAATATCGTCTTGTCATTTCTCCCCACACTTTCTCTTTTTTAATAAAGAGATGAGATATTCTGAAATAAATAATTGTTCCAACGGAACCTTCTTTTATACCGCGAATTGGCCGTTGCTATACAACCCAAATCATTAATTCTTTTCTATTCGTTATTTTTTTACTTTATTTTATTACTAAATTAAATATAAATAACCATAACAAATACATAAAAGATAAAAAAGATGAATCTCTTCTATTAAACCCCATAAATCATTGTTGTTTTGATCGATCACAGAAATTCTTTGAAAGAAAAGAATCAAATAATTCTCTGTGGTAAAACAAAATATCTCCCATTTCTCCCTCGAATAGATTCTTTTTTTTTGTTTTCAAGGGAATGCCCTTATGTTGACTTGAATGGTGTACGAATCCTTTGAATCCGGTACCAACGGGTATCATCCCCCCCAGAACAACGTTTTCTTTTAGTCCTTTCAACCAATCGATACGGCCCCGGAGAGCCGCTTTTGCTAAAACTCGAGCAGTTTCTTGAAAACTCGCTTCGGATATAAAACTTTGAGTATTCAAAGATGCTCTCGTTATTCCCAATAAGGTAGCTCGGTAACATATCGCTTCTTCCAAAGCCCGTCCCGTTCGTTCCGCCCGAAACAAGCCAATTAGTTCTCCGGGCAAAAAAACATTAGACATTCCATCTTCTGAAACCAAGACTTTTGATGTTATTTGACGTACAATAATTTCTATATGCCTATTATGGATCTGCACCCCCTGGGATCGATAAACCTTTTGGATCTTGTTAACCAAAGAGATACGGCTTTGCGCTATAGTTAGCTCAGCCCCAATCAAGAATCCCCAAGGAATTCCAAGAATTCTTGTTATACGTTCGTTCCAACCATCAATCCTCTTTTCTAGATTCATCGATATTGAATTAATCGAACGAACTTCTAAGACTTGTTCCACTTTTGGAAGACCTTGCGTTATGTCACCAGACCGCGATTTTTCATATATAAATGTAACTAATGTATCCCCTTCATAAATGATTTCCCCATAATGGCCATGAACTGTTGCTCCTGGAGTAGCCAAATAGGGCTTAGCTGATCTTATTACTACGTAGTCAGATTGAACAATTAGAACTTGACCCGATTTTAAGTGCGGTCCGTTTTTGGTTATACATACATTTTCACAAACAAATTGTCCAAGAGAAATTTTTGTGGATGTCTCTTCACAAAAATTATAATGAAGAAAATACCAATTCAATTTGAATGGATTCAAAATGATGTTACTGCATGGATCGGGATTATAAATTCGTCCATTTTCATCCATTAAATAATATTGAAATTTAAGTAGTTGAAAGGTTTGTTTTAAATTGTCAAGTTGCAAATAATTAGTTACCAAGATCTGATTATGAGTTATTAAATGGTAAAATGAAAAAAAATTCGCAATTTGAAGGGCTGTTCCTAAAGGACCCAATGAATTCCTAATTGGACTTAGGGGATCTTTTTTAATTGATTCTTTGTGATATTTTACACCCTTGGATATAAATGGACCTATTCGAAAACAATTGGATGATGACAAAATTATAAAAAATGGACATTCTTTGTTTATACCCAACAACGTACGAACAGTTCCTTGATTTTTGTTAAATGATTGTTGAGGTTTTGTCTTTGAATAAATGGAATAAAATGGATTCATATTGGTATGATCTAATCCCTCATTTTTTTCTAATGATGGATCATTTCTTTTCCCGATATATGAAATAGCGGATTTCACTAAATCGATCCTTAGGAAATCTCGAATCATACCATTTGTTCTTACTTCAACAAAGGAAGCGCGGGCCTCTTCCATAGAAGAACTTTTTTGATCTTGATTCCAATTCAATACTAAACAGGTACGTACTAATTGAATACTTGTGTCAGAAATTCCTCGAGT